AACGTTACAAAGAACTTCAGGACATTATAGCTATCCTTGGGTTGGACGAATTATCCGAAGAGGATCGTTTAACCGTAGCAAGAGCACGAAAAATTGAGCGTTTCTTATCACAACCCTTCTTCGTAGCAGAAGTTTTTACCGGTTCTCCAGGAAAATATGTTGGTCTAACAGAAACAATTAGGGGGTTTCAACTGATACTTTCCGGAGAATTAGATGGTCTTCCGGAACAGGCCTTTTATTTGGTAGGTAATATTGATGAAGCTACCGCGAAGGCTATGAACTTAGATGTGGAGAGCAAATTGAAGAAATGACCTTAAATCTATGTGTATTGACTCCTAATCGAATTGTTTGGGATTCAGAAGTGAAAGAAATCATTTTATCGACTAATAGTGGCCAAATTGGTGTATTACCAAATCACGCACCTATTGCCACGGCTGTAGATATAGGTATTTTGAGAATACGTCTTAACGACCAATGGTTAACAATAGCTCTAATGGGCGGTTTCGCTAGAATAGGCAATAATGAAATAACCATTTTAGTAAATGATGCAGAGAGGGGTAGTGACATTGATCCGCAAGAAGCTCAACAAACTCTTGAAATAGCTGAAGCTAGCTTGAGTAGCGCTGAAGGAAAGAGACAAACAATTGAGGCAAATTTAGCTCTCAGACGAGCTAGGACGCGAGTAGAGGCTATCAATGCAATTTCATAACGAGTTGTTGGTGCGTCCGAATAAAAAAAATAAGTTCTGTTTATTTATACAACATATTTGGATTCTGCCGATTGAATCCAATCAAGTGTAATCAGATTTTGATGCAATGAAAAAAAAATGAAATTTCAATAATGAAATAAATAAAAAATAGAATAAATACGAGTAGTGGGGTATGTAAAAGATACAAAATAAATAAAAAAATAAGGTGGGTAGAAATACTTATTAGATACCATTGACTGCGGTCTCTAATAAGTTCTACCTACTATTGGATTTGAACCAATGACTCCTGCCGTATGAAAGCAATACTCTAACCACTGGGTTAAGTAGGTCATTTATCATCATAAAGAGAAACAAAAAGAACCCGCCACACCCATAGATTATAGATGGAATCTTACTTCTAAGCAATACCCATCCTTGGCAGGAAACCGATCAGAGAGCTATCATGTCGGATCATGCAATATTCACCTTGACAAGAAATTATATACATGATAAAATATTTATCACAAACACAAGAACACAAGGGCTGTAGCTCAGTTAGGTAGAGCACCTCGTTTACACGCGCGCCAATGCTTTTTCAGAGGAGTCCATCATGCAATCAACCGAATTTATCTTAGTAAAAAATAGATGTCTTACTCTGTGGATTCGAGGGAACAAGAGAACAATAGCCTGACAAATAGTTGGTTGGTCTAATTGAGGTGCCAATTTCGGTGCCAAAAAGAACCCATCATTGATTTTATAATTGATAAGGTGAATACCCAGCCCATTCAATGCTAGGCATAATGAGGATAAGGACCTCAAAAAAATCTCTTTTCGTCCTATGAACTTGAAGGTGTATGAAGTTTCATATTTGACGCTTTGGGCAGAGCGATAGAGACTCCATTTAACTTAGGTTGATCTAGGCCGAAGGCAGACCTACGTCAAGATAACTCTTTTTTTGAAACACTTTGGTATTGCTACTGAATAAAAAATCAGAGCACGCGGAGCCGTCTCATTATCTTTCTGTTAAGAAAAAAGATGGCGGACTCGCTGATATTTATATCAGTTGATGAAAGAGCCCAATGCAAAAAAAATGCATGTTGGGTCTTTGAAACAGTTCGAATCATTTCGATAATAATAAGTTTGATCTGTTTTACCGAGAAGGTCTACGGTTCGAGTCCGTATAGCCCTAATTTTGCATTAATTTTAATTTTTTTTAATTTAATTATAAATGGTATGGTAATGAAAAAAAAATGATTTGTATTTTTGATTTGTATTTTGTACTATAGTATAGAGTATAGTTTTTTATTTCCTCATTATTATTTTATTTGATTTGTTGTTTGTATCTGGCCGGTTGGTTGCTCCGTTGAAATAGAATCATTCCCACATTCTCGCTCACGGGGATCATCCGGAACCTGAAACTAAAAAAAATGCATTTCAATGGAGCCAATCGGCATTTAAAAAATTTTTGGATAAACAAACCCATTCTTTTTCATTCATTTTCGTGGGTGAATTACATACATACACATTTTTCCTCTTTTACTACCCATGATCAAAGAGTTGGGGAGGGGATACTCCCTTTCTTTGGTATACCTAAAGAAAAGGTAAATTTTTTAAGTAAAAATCGTGACATGAGCCCGGTTAATATACTCAAACAAAATTGCTCATCATTCAAAATTCCAAATTAGAATTCTACCGATGCTTACTTTATTCAAGAAGATTGGGGATCCATTTGAACTTAGAAGAGTTAGGAATCCCCCGACTTATCGACTTTGTTGCGGAAGAACAACTCCAACTCATTGTTTCAGAGAGAAT